CTATTTCTAAAAGAAAAAATAAAAAAACTATCATTATCAAATCTTTTATTTATATTTGGATTGAGAAAAATCAAAATATATGAATTGAATGAAATTCAAAAAGATTTAACAAAAAGTAAGAGTAATCCAATGATTTACGAATCCACCATTCCAATTCAATCTATTAATTGGACAGACTGTTCATTGACAGAAAAAAAAATAAAAGATCTGAATGATAGAACAAAGAAAATCATAAAACAAATAGAAAAATTTAAAAAAGACAAGAAAAAAGGTTCAGAGATAAATATTTGTTCTAAGAAAACAACTTCAACTTATGATGATAAAAGATTAGAATTACAAAAAAATATTTGGCAGATATTACAAAAAAGAAATGTTCGATTATCCCGCAAATCACATTATTTTTTTAAATTTTTCATAGAAAGGGTATATATAGATATCTTTCTATGTATCATTAATATTCCTAAAATAAAAATCAATGGACAACTTTTTCTTGAATCAACAAAAAAAATTCTTAATAAATACATTTACAATAATGAAGCAAATGAAGAAAGAAAAAGAAGTGATAAAAAAAATAAAAGTCTAATTCACTTTATTTCTACTATAAAAAAATCAATTTGTAATATTAGGAATACGAATTCACAGAATTTTTGTGACGTATCCTCTTTGTCACAAGCATATGTATTTTACAAATTATCACAAACCCAAGTTATTAACTTAGATAAGTATAAATTAAGATCCGTTTTTGAATATTATGGAACACCTCTTTTTCTTAAGAATGAAATAAAGGGTTATTTTTTTGGAGTACAAGGAATATCTCATTCCAAATTAAAACATAAGAGCGCTCCCAATTCTGTAATGAATCAATGGACAAATTGGTTAAAAGGTCATTATCAATACGATTTATCTCAGAATGGATGGTCTAGATTAGTATGCCAAAAATGGCGAAATAAAATGAATGAACGCCATGTGGCTCAAAATAAAGATTTAACCAAATATCATTCATATGAAAAAAACGGATTAATTCTTTACAAAAAACAAGAAATAGACTCATTAACAAATAAAAAAAAAAAAATGAAAAAACAATATGGGTATGATCTTTTATCATATAAATCTATTAATTATGCAGATAAGAAGGACTCATATATTTATGGATATAGATCGTCATTCCAAGCAAATAATAACCAAGCGATTTCTTATAATTACAACACGCGTAAAAAAAAAAAATTGGATATGACGGATGATATTCCTATCAAAAATTATATAGTAGAAGATTCTATTCTAGATATGGAAAAAAATCTGGATAGAAAGTGTTTTGATTGGAGAATTCTGAATTTTTGTCTTAGAAATAAAGTGCATTTTGGAGGTTCGATCGATACCGATTATTATTTTACGCTTCATCAAGAAATCAACCCATCCAATAAAAAAAAAAACCTTTTTGATTGGATGGGAATGAATGTAGAAATACTAAATCGTTCTATAGCGAATCGGGAATCTTTTTTCTTCTCTAAAAATTTTATATTTTATAATGCATATACGAGTAACCCATGGATCATCCCAATCAAATTCCTTTTTTTGAATTTTAATGTAAATAAAAATGTTAGTGAAAAGAAAAAAATAGATATTTTTAGACGATGGAAAAAAAAAAAATATCTTGAATTCGAGTTAGAGACTCAAAATAAAGGAAAAACGGAATATGCAAGTCGAATAAATCTTGAAGCACCCCTTTCAAAGAAAAAAAAAAATGTTAAAGAAAATTATGCAGGATCCGACATAAAAAAGGGTGTAAAAAAAAATGGATACACGAACAACATCGAAGCAGAACTTAATTGCTTCCTAAGAAGGTATTTGCTTTTTCAATTGAACTGGCATGACTGCTTGAATGAAAGAATAATGAATAATATCCAAGTATATTGTCTCCTGCTTAGACTGAAAAATTTAAAAGAAATTGCTATAGCCTCTATTCAAAGAGGAGAACTAAGTCTAGATATTATGAAAATTCAGAATCAGAAGCATTTCACTCTTACAGAATTGAATAAAAATACGGAATTGATGAAAAAAGGAATATTGAGTATCGAACCAATTCGTCTGTCTAGAAAAAACCATGAACAATTTAATATGTATCAAACCATAGGCCTTTCGTTGATTCATAAGAGAAAGCACAAAATTAATCAAAGATACCGAGGCTACCTTGATAAGAAAAATTTGGATAAATCCATTAAGAAATCCATTACAAGAACAAGAGATCAAAAGCTGACTGAAAATAAAGAAAAAAAAAATTATGATTTGCTTGTTCCTGAAAATATTTTATCCGCTAGACGTCGTAGAGAATTGCGAATTCTAATTTGTTTCAATCCTAAGAATACAAATAGAAATAGTGTGCATAGAAATAAGGCATTTTACAATGAGAATAAAGTGAATAATTGCTGTCAAGTTTTGGCTACAAGTAAAGATCTTGATAGAGATAAAAAAAAACTAATTAATTTAAAGTTATTTCTTTGGCCAAATTATCGATTAGAAGATTTAGCTTGTATGAATCGCTATTGGTTTGATACCAATAATGGCAGCCGTTTCAGTATGGTAAGGATACATATGTATCCCCGATTGAAAATTCGTTAATCTACATTTTTCTTTTTTTTGCCATTTCTCGTAACATATCTGATATGTGAAAACAAATAGATGCACATACGCATTGTCTTACCCTCTATTCTCAGGCACGATACTAATTCAATGATATATCCTACCCATTAGATATATAACTGAATCAACAAAATCTTCTTATTTGAAGTCTACAATTTTGCTTTTGTGAATGCATAAATATAGTATTTTTTGTATACCTATTTGAATTGGGTTGATTAATCAAAATTTATTTGAAAAAAAAAATCAGGAACTCTTAAGAAAATTAAGATTATTGTATATACAAAATTGAAAATGAGTGTCATTATTATTACTGATCAATAAAAATATCTAGACTCTATAAAATAAAAAAAAGGGGGGGAAAGACAAGCTTTCATTTTTTTATGGTAAAAAAATCATTTATATCCGTTATTTCACAAGAAAAAAAAGAAGAAAACCCGGGATTGATTGAATTTCAAGTATTCAATTTCACCAATAAGATACGAAGACTTACTTCACATTTGGAATTGCACAGAAAAGACTATTTATCTCAAAGGGGTTTACGTAAAATTCTGGGAAAACGGAAACGACTCCTGTCTTATTTGTCAAAGAAAAATAGAATACGTTATAAAAAATTAATTAATCAGTTGGATATTCGGGAGCTACAAACTAATTAATTTGAAGAGTCGTTTTGAATTATTCGATTTATTAGATCTTGAATTTTGATGAACTCATTTTTGTTTTAAGCAATTCATGGAAGAATGAATCGAGGAAAAACCTATGAATGCCCCAGCTACAAGAAAAGACCTCATGATAGTCAATATGGGTCCTCACCACCCATCAATGCATGGTGTTCTTCGACTTATTGTTACTCTAGATGGTGAGGATGTTATTGATTGTGAACCAATATTGGGTTATTTACATAGAGGGATGGAAAAAATTGCAGAAAACCGAACAATTGTACAATATCTGCCTTATGTAACACGTTGGGATTATTTAGCTACTATGTTCACAGAAGCAATAACCGTAAATGGACCGGAACAGTTAGGAAATATTCAAGTACCTAAAAGAGCCAGCTATATTCGAGTAATTATGTTGGAGTTGAGTCGTATAGCTTCTCACCTACTATGGCTGGGACCTTTTATGGCGGATATTGGTGCACAAACCCCTTTCTTCTATATTTTCAGAGAAAGAGAATTAATATATGATCTATTCGAAGCTGCCACAGGTATGAGAATGATGCATAATTTTTTTCGTATCGGAGGGGTAGCGGCTGATCTACCTCATGGCTGGATAGATAAATGTTTGGATTTCTGCGATTATTTTTTAACAAGGGTTGTTGAATATCAAAAACTTATTACGCGAAATCCTATTTTTTTAGAACGGGTTGAGGGAGTAGGCATTGTTGGTGGAGAGGAAGTAATAAATTGGGGTTTATCAGGACCAATGCTTCGGGCTTCCGGAATACAATGGGATCTACGTAAAGTTGATCATTATGAATGTTACGAGGAATTTGATTGGGAAGTTCAATGGCAAAAAGAAGGAGATTCATTAGCTCGTTATTTAGTACGAATTGGTGAAATGGTAGAATCCATAAAAATTATTCAACAGGCTCTGGAAGGAATTCCGGGAGGGCCATATGAGAATTTAGAAATCCGTTGCTTTGATAGAGAAAAGGATCCAGAATGGAATGATTTTGAATATCGATTCATTAGTAAAAAGCCGTCTCCGACTTTTGAATTACCGAAACAAGAACTTTATGTGAGAGTTGAAGCCCCAAAGGGAGAATTAGGAATTTTTCTAATAGGGGATCAGAATGGTTTTCCTTGGAGGTGGAAAATTCGCCCCCCGGGTTTTATCAATTTGCAAATTCTTCCTCAGTTAGTTAAAAGAATGAAATTGGCTGATATTATGACAATACTAGGTAGCATAGATATCATTATGGGAGAAGTTGATCGTTGAAATGATAATTGATACAACAGAAGTACAAGATATCAATTCTTTTTCCAGATTGGAATCTTTAAAAGAGGTGTATGGAATTATATGGATACTTGTCCCTATTTTGACTCTTGTATTGGGAATCACAATAGGTGTGCTAGTGATTGTATGGTTAGAAAGAGAAATATCCGCAGGGATACAACAGCGTATTGGGCCTGAATACGCCGGTCCTTTGGGAGTTCTTCAAGCTCTAGCAGATGGAACAAAACTACTTTTCAAAGAGAATCTTATTCCATCTAGGGGAGATATTCGTTTATTCAGTATTGGACCATCCATATCAGTCATATCAATTCTAGTAAGCTATTCAGTAATTCCTTTTGGCTATAACTTTGTTTTAGTTGATCTCAATATCGGTGTTTTTTTATGGATTGCTATTTCGAGTATTGCTCCCATTGGACTTCTTATGTCAGGATATGGGTCAAATAATAAATATTCCTTTTTGGGTGGTCTACGGGCTGCTGCTCAATCGATTAGTTATGAAATACCATTAACTCTATGTGTGTTATCAATATCTCTACGTGTGATTCGTTGAGACAGAAACTTTTCCATGCTCCTTTCTTTTCGTCTTTATTTCTTTTCTTCTTTATAGGAAATTTATAGGAAAGGGGTAGAAAAAATGGAATAGATATCCTGATTTTTTATTTTCATTATTTTTATTCGGAATTCGGATTGATGAACTAAATCAGATAGTTATATGAGTGAAATAAAACAGCTTCCATTTATTCATTATTCATTGATTTAATATTATAATATTCTATAATATTCTCTAATTTTTATTATTAATTTAATGAAATTGAAATTCAATATCAATATATTTAGTAATAAAATAAAAAAAATGGATATATATTTATAGATATATATTTGTATTTTGAATATATAATATTTAAGAATATAATAAACTATTTAATATAATATTAATATAAAATTCTTAATATATATATAATATATATTAATATATAATATAATATATAGATATAGAATTAATATACTATGATTTGAATTTCATTTTAATCTGCAGTAAAAATATTGAGTCTCATTTTCTATGTATAAGAATTAAGTGGAAAAAAATTATAAGCGGAAGAAAACGTTTACCCCAAAATTGGTTGATTATTCATCCTGTTTTGAAGCGGGCTCAAAAGACCAACCTTATTGAGTTTTCACTATCGTTTGTATGAATTACCATACATGTATATGTATTACCATAAGGGAAGATTGATAAAAAATGCGTGGATGGTTAGAAACACCAAGATACACAAAGGATTAGTAATGGAGATTATGTAAATTCTCCAAAAGAGAATTTCTGCATAATATAAAAAGAATACAAATTGGGGCTTTAAGTTGGTAGAAAAAATCAGGCAGTACTCCCCACAATTCCGATCCAGAGTATGCTCCTATCCACTCATTAAATAAATAACTATCAGAAACGAAATAATCCTTTAATTTTTTTTGAAGTCCCTTTTTGTTTTGCACATAAAAAAAAAAGAAGAATAGGAACGAAAAAAAACAAAAGAATAGAATACAATAAAAAAAGAGGGATCCCTTTTGATTCTTTCTTATATCCATATTCATGGAAATACTATTTATGTCATAATTCATAAACTAGTGTCGAATTTTTTTACGTAATCGAAAACGACGGGTTATTGAGAATTCTAAAGGAGTATTTTATTGAATTGAAGAGTTCAATTATTACTCAACAAATTCAAATTATTAAGGGATGAGATTAATTCAGAAGTACCTTTTTTTGTATTTATTATTATAACAGACAGAATTCAATTGGTCTAATTCAGGACCGTCCAATGGATTTGATATCCTAGGGATATATCAAGATAAATAACCGGCCCGGTCCCTTAGATTTATTTATGGCCTTCGAGGAGCCGTATGAGGTGAAAATCTCATGTACGGTTCTGTAATAGCGATGGGAACAGTAATGTTATCACCGACTAGGATTATCTAACAGTTTAAGTACAGTTGATATAGTTGACGCGCAATCAAAATATGGTTTTTGGGGGTGGAATTTATGGCGTCAACCTATAGGTTTTATCATTTTTCTAATTTCTTCCCTAGCGGAATGTGAAAGATTACCTTTTGATTTACCAGAAGCAGAAGAAGAATTAGTAGCAGGTTATCAAACCGAATATTCGGGTATAAAATTTGGTTTATTTTACGTTGCTTCCTATTTAAACTTATTAGTTTCTTCATTATTTGTAACAGTTCTTTACTTGGGCGGTTGGAATATCTCTATTCCGTACATATTTGTTTCTGAGCTTTTTGAAATAAATAAAACATGTGGAGTTTTTGGAACTACAATTGGTATCTTTATTACATTAGCTAAAACTTATTTGTTCTTGTTCCTTTCTATCACAACAAGATGGACTTTGCCTAGGCTAAGAATGGATCAATTATTAAATCTTGGATGGAAATTTCTTTTACCTATTTCTCTGGGTAATCTATTATTAACAACTTCGTTTCGACTATTTTCACTGTAAAAGATTGATATTCAATATTCATAACTTGTCTCAAACAAGAGAAAGAAACAAAACAAAAATATTCATAGATATTCACGATATGTTCCTTATGGTAACTGGGTTCATGAATTATGGTCAACAAACAGTACGAGCTGCAAGGTACATTGGTCAAAGTTTCATGATTACCTTAGCCCACGCAAATCGTTTACCTGTAACTATTCAATATCCTTATGAAAAATTAATAACATCGGAACGTTTCCGCGGTCGAATCCATTTTGAATTTGATAAGTGCATTGCTTGTGAAGTATGTGTTCGTGTATGTCCTATAGATCTACCCGTTGTTGATTGGAAACTGGAAACTGATATTCGAAAGAAACGATTGCTTAATTACAGTATTGATTTTGGGATCTGTATATTTTGTGGTAACTGCGTTGAGTATTGTCCAACAAATTGTTTATCAATGACTGAAGAATATGAACTTTCGACTTATGATCGTCACGAATTGAATTATAATCAAATTGCTTTGGGCCGTTTACCAATGTCAGTAATTGACGATTATACAATTCGAACAATTCAATTCAAATAAGATTCCGTATTTATATTTAGATTTATATAATTCTATTAATATAGTTTATAGTTTCGAAATAGTTTCGAATACTCGTTCGTATAAAGAATTAGATTCGTCCTATAACTGTACCTAGATGAATTCACACTCTTTAGGATTTAATTCAATTAGGAATTTAGTATATAAAATTTTTTCCTGGTCGTATCAATAAGGTCATGAGATTTCAATTTATTTATCTTTTATTTTACATCTAATGGATTTACCTGAACCGATACATGATTTTCTTTTAATCTTTCTGGGATCAGGTCTTGTATTAGGAAGTCTAGGAGTAGTATTATTTACCAACCCAATTTTTTCTGCCTTTTCGTTGGGACTGGTTCTTGTTTGTATATCTTTATTCTATATTTTATCAAACTCCCATTTTGTAGCTGCAGCACAGCTACTTATTTACGTAGGAGCTATAAACGTTTTAATCATATTTGCTGTGATGTTCATAAATGGTTCAGAATATTACCAAGATTTTCATCTTTGGACCGTTGGGGATGGAGTTACTTTGGTGGTTTGTACAAGTATTTTTGTTTCACTAATAACTACTATTCCAGATATATCATGGTACGGGATTATTTGGACTACAAGATCAAATCAGATTATAGAGCAAGATTTGATAAATAATAGTCAACAAATTGGAATTCATTTATCAACAGATTTTTTTCTTCCATTTGAACTCATTTCAATAATTCTTTTAGCTGCTTTGATAGGTGCAATTGTCGTGGCTCGCCAGTAAGAATAGAACTAGTAATATCAATCTAAATTCCATTTTGTTCTATTTATTTTATCTCAATTTCCTTTGAATTTTACATGTGAATGGGAAAGTGAAAGATTGTTTATGTTTAAAAGAATTTTATTATTCGACTTATTACCAATATCTTCTTTTGGTCTGTACTTGTTATATTCTCTATTCAATCGAATCTGTTGAAGTGTTGTTCATATTGAAATGAATCAAAATTGATAAGGAGTTGGTCAATGATGCTCGAACATGTACTTGTTTTGAGTGCCTATTTATTTTCTATCGGTATCTACGGATTGATCACAAGCCGAAATATGGTTAGAGCCCTTATGTGTCTTGAACTTATACTGAATGCGGTTAATATAAATTTCGTAGCTTTTTCTGATTTTTTTGATAGTCGCCAATTAAAAGGAAATATCTTTTCCATTTTTGTTATAGCTATCGCAGCCGCTGAAGCAGCTATTGGACCGGCTATTGTTTCGTCAATTTATCGTAACAGAAAATCAACTCGTATCAATCAATCGAATTTGTTGAATAAATAGTATTAATCAGAAAAATTCGAATTTTTAATATGGAAATTCGAATATTTATCAAATTCGCATGTATGATAACGTATGATCATGTTTGCGAAAACGTAAGAAATCAAAGTATCTTGGCCCTCTGTTATGAATTGATCCAGAGGTAGATTGATTAGAAAAATTCTGGTAAATCATTGATTCATCTGGTGTCGAAATATATGATTCATTTACAAGTTTACTAGATCGAAAATTGCTGATGTTCAAAAATTAATAGAGCCAATGTCTCATTCAGTAAAGATTTATGATACATGTATAGGATGTACTCAATGTGTCCGAGCCTGCCCCACAGATGTATTAGAAATGATACCTTGGGACGGATGTAAAGCTAAGCAAATAGCTTCTGCTCCAAGAACAGAGGACTGTGTTGGTTGTAAGAGGTGTGAATCCGCCTGTCCGACAGATTTCTTGAGTGTTCGAGTTTATTTATGGCATGAAACAACTCGAAGCATGGGTCTAGCTTATTGATACGTTTCAAAAAACCACATACGAATACCTTTTTTTTTACTGACAAAAACCCGTGCTCAAAGTGGAAAAGATCTTTTTTCCATTTTGAGCACGGGTTTTTCTGGCCCAAGTGTATCTTATTTTTACCACGAATTTTTTTCCTTGGTTAACAATAGTTGTAGTTTTCCCAATATCTGCGGGTTCCTTAATCTTCTTATTTCCCCATAGAGGAAATAAGGTAATTAGGTGGTATACTATTTTTATATGCTTAATGAATCTCCTTATAACAACCTATGCATTCTGTTATCATTTCCAATTGGACGATCCTTTAATCCAGTTGACGGAGAATTATAAATGGATCCAATTTTTTGATTTTTACTGGAGATTCGGAATAGATGGACTCTCTATAGGCCCTATTTTACTGACGGGATTTATCACCACTTTAGCTACTTTAGCGGCTCAACCGGTTACTCGGGAATCCCGATTATTCCATTTCCTGATGTTAGCAATGTATAGCGGTCAAATAGGATCATTTTCTTCTCGAGACATT